CATTCTAATGCTCCTTTTCGCCATGCATAAACTGAACCCACAATTGGGATAAGCACGAAAATGAAAGCTTCTATAAATACGGATACGCCCAATACATCAAAACTCATCGCCCATGGATAAAGAAAGACCGTTTCAACATCAAAAACAACAAAAACTAGAGCAAACATGTAATAACGGATTCGGAATTGTAACCAAGCGTCTCCCATGGGTTCTATACCTGATTCATAACTAGAGAGCTTCTCTGGTCCTTCACTAATTGGGGCTAAAACTCCGGAAATTGCAAATACCAAAATAGGAATAGCACCTGATATTATTAGAAATGCCCAGAAAATATCATATTCGTGAAGCAGAAACATAAATGGACTCCTATTAATGTGGAATAGGCTTATCGATTTGAATTTCAATTGTAAATTCATCCAGAACTTCTTAAAGGAAAAGGTAGTTTTATTTGATCAAATAAAACTACATAGTTTAGAGTTTGTTTGCCATGGTGCATGCCTTGTTTAAAGTAAGGATTCATACAATGAAACCCCACTTAACATTTTTTTTTGATTCCATTTAGATATGGTATAGATATAGGATGCTCTTACCCAAAGAAAACTCTCTTAATCTTGGTTTCTCTTTTAAAAAAGTAATTCAATTAAATAAAAATATTATAATTAGAATACTAATAAATAAGACTAATTATAGTGTAAGAAATCATATTAGTATAACTATATTAGTATAACTATATTAGTATAACTATATTTTTCGAGTTCATTTTATATTATTATTATAAAAATAAAAAAAAAATATAAAATGAACTCGAATTAATGAAATTCTTAATTAATTTCTACTTTTTTTGCAATCAAAACGAAAAAAGTGGAATGTGTTAGGACTATACGGACTCGAACCGTAGACCTTCTCGGTAAAACAGGTCAAACTAATGATTATCGAAATGATTCGAACTGTTTCAAAGACCCAACATGCATTTTCTTGCATTGGGCTCTTTCATTAACTGATTGATATAAAGATCAGTTAGTCCACCATATTTTTTCTTTTTTACAGGAAGATAATAAGATGGTTCCATGTTCTCTGTGATTCATGATTTGTATTCTGATCTAGGAACAATACCAAAGTGTTTCAAAGAGGGGTTACCTTGACTTAGGTCTGCCTACGGCCTAGATTAACCTAAGTTAAATTGAATCTCTATCGCTCCGCTACAAGAGTCAAATATGAGACTTCATACACCTTAAAGTTCATAGGATAAAAAAAAGAGGTTCTTTTGAGTCCCTTATACTCATTATGCCTAGCATTGAATGGGCTGGTATTTACCTTATCAATTAGCAAATCAATGGCAGGTTCTATTTCATTTGGCACCTGAATTCGCACTAGAAGTGGACCAAATGAAATAGTTGTCAGGCTATTGTTCTCTTGTTCTTTCGAATCTATGGAGTAAGACATCGATTTCTCAATAAGATCAATTATGTTCATTGCATAATGGGCCCCTTTGAAAAGCATTGGCGCACGTGTAAACGAGGCGCTCTACCTAACTGAGCTATAGTCCTTGTCATAGACATCTTAACATATAGAGAATTTATTGTCAAGATCGGATCGCACATGAGAGTTCTTTAATCCGTTTACTGTTAATGGATTGGTATTGTTTAGAAATAATATTCCACCTATAATCCCCGAGGCGATAGGTCCTTTTTTTGTGATGATGAATAACCTACTTAACTCAGTGGTTAGAGTATTGCTTTCATACGGCGGAAGTCATTGGTTCAAATCCAATAGTAGGTAGAACTTATTAGATACCATCAACTCTGGTATCTAATAAGTTTTTCTAGCCATCTTCTTTTTTTTGTTGTATCATCTAGAATTGATTGTATTCAATTGGCGGAATCAAAATGTGGGGTATAATTCTAATAAAGAATCTCTAAAGAACTTATTTTTCTTTTTTTTTACTAGTAGGAAACAACATTAACAGCCTCTACTCGTGTCCTAGCTCGTCTGAGAGCTAGATTCGCCTCAATTGTTTGTCTCTTTCCCTGAGCTCTACTCAAGGTAGCTTCGGCTATTTCAAGAGCTTGCTGAGCTTCTTGCGGATCAATGTCAGTACTCATCTCCGCATCATTTCCTAAAATGGTGATCTCATTATTACTTATTCTAGCGAAACCACCCATCAAGGCTACCGTTAACCATTGGTCGTTGAGACGTATTCTCAAAAGACCTATATCTACCGCTGTGGCAATAGGGGCGTGGTTTGGTAATACGCCAATTTGTCCACTATTAGTAGATAAAATAATTTCTTTCACTTCTGAATCCAAAATCATTCGATTAGGAGTCAGTACACAAAGATTTAAGGTCATTTCTTCAATTTGCTCTCCTCTTCTAAGTTCATAGCTTTCGCGGTAGCTTCGTCGATGTTACCTACCAAATAAAAGGACTGCTCGGGAAGACTGTCTAATTCTCCAGAAAGGATCAATTGAAACCCCCTAATTGTTTCGGCGAGACCAACATATTTCCCTGGAGAACCGGTAAAGACTTCTGCCACGAAGAAGGGTTGTGATAAGAAGCGTTCAATTTTTCGTGCTCTTGCTACAGTTAAACGATCTTCTTCGGATAATTCGTCCAATCCCAGGATAGCTATAATGTCCTGAAGTTCTTTGTAACGTTGTAAAGTTTCCTTAACTCTTTGCGCAATTTCATAATGTTCCTCGCCAACGATCCGAGGTTGTAACATAGTTGACGTTGAATCTAAAGGATCTACTGCTGGATAAATACCTTTGGCAGCTAATCCTCTTGATAGTACGGTAGTAGCATCTAAATGTGCAAATGTCGTGGCAGGAGCAGGGTCGGTCAAATCATCTGCAGGTACATAAACTGCTTGGATCGAAGTTATAGACCCCTCTTTGGTGGAAGTAATTCTTTCTTGTAAAGAACCCATTTCGGTACTAAGGGTGGGTTGATAACCCACTGCAGAAGGCATTCTCCCTAATAAGGCAGATACTTCTGATCCCGCTTGGACGAAACGAAAGATATTGTCAATGAATAAAAGCACGTCTTGTTCATTAATATCCCGAAAATATTCTGCCATGGTTAGTGCAGTCAAACCTACTCTCATACGAGCTCCTGGCGGTTCATTCATTTGACCATAGACTAGAGCTACTTTTGATTCTGCAATATTTTTTTCATTAATTACCCCAGATTCTTTCATTTCCATGTAGAGATCATTTCCTTCACGAGTACGTTCACCTACTCCACCAAATACGGATACGCCTCCATGAGCTTTGGCAATGTTGTTGATCAATTCCATGATAAGTACTGTTTTACCCACGCCGGCTCCCCCAAATAGTCCAATTTTTCCTCCACGGCGATACGGAGCTAAAAGATCCACCACTTTAATCCCTGTTTCAAAGATTGATAATTTCGTATCTAACTGTATAAAGGCAGGCGCAGATCTATGAATGGGCAATGTTGTACGAGTATCTACAGGACCCAAATTATCAACAGGCTCTCCAAGAACATTGAAAATTCGCCCGAGAGTAGCTCCGCCGACTGGAACATTTAGAGCAGCTCTTGTATCAACCACTTCCATTCCTCTCGTCAGACCATCTGTAGCACTCATAGCTACAGCTCTAACTCGATTATTTCCTAATAATTGTTGTACCTCGCAAGTCACATTAATTTGCTGACCGGCAGTATCTCGGCCTTTAACTACCAAAGCGTTATAAATATTAGGCATCTTGCCCCGGGGGAAAACAACATCCAGTACTGGGCCAATAATTTGAACGATACGCCCTAGGTTTTTTTCTTCAAGTGTGGAAATCGTAGAACCGGAAGGATTCGGATTGATTTGCATAATAAAGTGAAATATGTCAAAATTTTTTTGATTGGAAGAGTATGGTATTTATAGTACCGAATTGCAAATAAATGTCCGATAGCAGCTTGATTGATTAATTCAATACGAACTAAATGGGAATTAGCGTTCGATTTAGTTGGTACCACCCAACCTAATAAAATTCAATCGTTTACTCATTAAATTTAAATGAGTCAATTTGCAAGTTCAATCTATTATTTTCTTTTTCAAAAGATCAAGTAGATGAATAAGAATTGTGAGTAAGTGAAGTGTGTTTCATTTCTCTATCATTATATTATAGAAAATACCATCCATACTCGATTAGATGAAATCTATGAAATACTCGATTAGATAAAATCTATGAAATTCTAACTCGTGATTCACTATTACGATCTCATTGACTGTTGTTCCTTATTTTCTTTTCTAACTATATAGTTTAGTTAGTATCTATTTTTGTTTTATTCCCCCTCTCTTTCATGGATGAATTATCCCTATTTTCACATCTAGGATTTACATATACAACACATATCACTGTCAAGGGGGAATTTTTCTTTTTAGATTCGAAATAGAAAGTGTCCAAATTCAATTATAAACTTGAAAAACAAAGATTGGGTTGCGCTATATATATCAAAGAGTATACAATAATGATGTATTTGGTGAATCAAATGCATGGTCTAATAAGGAACTTAATTCATTGATAATATTAGTTGAATAGTTTTTGAAAGATTTTTGTCAAAGTTTTCATTCATGCCTAATCTATATCGAGTAGACTTTGTTGTTGTAAGAATTCTTAATTCATGAGTTGTAGGGAGGGACTTATGTCACCACAAACAGAAACTAAAGCAAGTGTTGGATTTAAAGCTGGTGTTAAAGATTACAGATTGACTTATTATACTCCTGATTACGAAACCAAAGATACTGATATCTTAGCAGCATTCCGAGTAACTCCTCAACCCGGAGTTCCCGCTGAAGAAGCAGGGGCTGCGGTAGCAGCCGAATCTTCTACTGGTACCTGGACAACTGTGTGGACTGATGGACTTACCAGTCTTGATCGTTACAAAGGACGATGCTACCACATTGAGGCGGTTGTTGGGGAAGAAAATCAATATATTGCTTATATAGCTTATCCTTTAGACCTTTTTGAAGAAGGTTCTGTTACTAA